TCCTGGAGGTATAATATCAATCACTTCACGTGCATCGGATGCATCCACTATTGTTATTTCGTATCCCCCTTTTTCTTTTCGTATAATTTTGTTTACTATACCAGTTGCTGTAGCATTATAAACATTATTATTACTCTTGCTCCCGTCGGGATAAATCTGACCCCTTCCCCTGTTCCCACCTACGTATATAGGATATTTTAAGAAGTGAACATCTTTCTTAGTAGCGGGATCCGGAGAAAGAATAGGAAAGGTAATTTCACTATATTTCTGACCAGGAACGGGGCCTACGACAAGAATATTTTTTTTTGTGGGACGATAGCTTTGAAAAGACAGATTACCTATCTTTTCTTTAATCTCGGGCGAAATACGATCGGGAGGTGCCAATTCAAAACCTTCGGGTAAAATAAGAACAGCCCCTACATTCAAAGCCCCCTTTTTACCATTACCAAGAACTTGTTTCACTTGCATATCATAAGGAATTCGAACAACTGCTTCAAATACAGTATCGGGAAGTACCGCTTGTGGAACCTCAATATCTACGGGCTTATTAGCTAAATGGCAATTGGCACATACAATACGGCCGGTAGCTTCTCGCGGATTTTCATATCCCTTCTGGGCAAAAATGGGATATGCATTTGAAATGGGTGCTCGAATTATTATATATATCATGAGCAATACGGAAATGGATCGAGTAATCTCTTCCTTTATCCAAGAAAAAGCATTTCTAGTTTGCATGGTCCAATCATTGATCCTCAAAATTTCTACAATAAGATTAGGTAGGTTACTGGCATAGTTCCCTATCCATGATTCTGCTATTTACTGAAATAATTTTCCTAGAATCTAGGAAGAATACGAGTAGAAAGAAAAAAGAATAAGTAAAATTTTGAATGTTTAGCTTTTCTATAAAAAAAACAAACTTTATAATTGTCTCATTGGATCATTTTTTAGTCATTCATTGAATGATAAATCACTACAAGCGACGGAGATACCCGATTTAAATAACGGAAAATCCAGTATTTAAAAATTGTATCTAAAATGACTGGAAAAGTGGAAACAAGACCAGATATAATTTGATCATTCTGAGTAAATCCAAAATCTTTATAGATAGAACCAATCATTAGTTCCCAACCATGAGTCGAATGGAATCCTATACATAAATCTGTTAATAAAAGAATAGAAAAAGCTTTTATTGTGTCACTTAAGTTATATATAAATTCTTGAACCCAAGAGTTAAGAATAATGAGTTGTTGATTACCCAGAATAGAATAACCACTTAGAATAAGGAAATAGATTAGATTTGTCGAGAAGTGCAAAATCATATGGATACAATCTTGGTTGTGCGTCTTGATCAATTGGATGGTTTCTTTGTAGATTCCGATACGAAGGTTTTCTAAACGTGTTTCCGGGTATTCCTTTAGCATTTCATCCAAAAAGAAGAGTTCCTCGAACTCTATGAATTTTTTTAAAATACTTTTTTCTTTAATGATATTCAAGAAAATTTCGGATTCTTTAGTATTCCACAAATTCGTAACCCAAGATTCCAGACTTTTATTAAATATTAAAGAGATGCACCAGGGCAAAAAGACTATAGATGTAAGACATAGAAGGGGGATTAATGCTTTCTTTTTTGCCATTTGTCGTCTTTAATGAACTCAGCTTCATCTCATTTGTCAACTATATATGATATGATAATAATATTTCTATCAAGCATAAGTTCTATTACCAGTAATAGAACCCATATATATCCATTTCGAATTTTTTCATAGAAATGGATTATTTATTCTCGCTTTTTTTATACAATTATTTCCAATGGTACATCTAAGAATGCGGACAAGTCCCAAGCTGTTTGTAAAATGTTCCGTGGAGTCCTATCATAATAATCATCAACAAGAGTCAAGGGAATGTCCCCCTGTTCTCTGGTGTGCATATAAAGGACACCACTAAGAGGTTCTGGGTTATCGAAAAATTGGAGGGCCAGAATATCTTCCACACGGACTTTGGAAAGAATACGACGATTTTCTCCGGGAAATCCGTAACGAAAAAAACGCACCATTCCATTTTTTTTATCGTAAAGATTATAACCACTACCTACATTCCACAAAATTAGAAGCCACCAATGAAAACTTACAAAAAGACCTGAGATTCCATAGAAAGTCAGCGTTACCCCTTGTGGCAAAAAAGGAACTAGAAATTCGGACGAATTGAAAGAGAAAAAATTCCGACCATAATAACTGGAAGCTGAAATAACTAAAACTCCTAATGAACCTAAAAGAGTGAAAGAAGCCCAGAAGAAATTGATTGGTTTTCGGGCCCCAGGTACAGTATATAGCCATGCGTCTTCTGCGAAGCGACGCATAAGGTGTCCAGACCCCCAAGAAATTTGTTGTTGAACATAAACCAATAAACCAGCCGTTACAATTAATACTAGGACCACTAAAGGAACAAAAACGTCTATCATAAAATGGGTACCTCAATTTTATTTTTGTACCTGTTCTTTTTTATTGATTGTTAGATTAATTTAATATTTTATTTAGATTTTATTTAGATAGTTCAAATTAGATTAAATATATATTAAATTAAACCTAAACCCCCCTTACGGCTTATATGATATTAGTATTTTCCTTTTGTGTTTTTTTTAATAGAAATAGAATATTATAATTAAGTTATTTTTATTAAAAAATGTAACCGAATAACAAATCCAAGGAAATAAATTTGACTTTATCTAAATAAAATATATGAAATTTGTCCCTACTGCCCATATCTAAAAAATCTTATTTTTTTGAACATAAAGAAATAACGAAGTCATTGCAATTGCCGGAAATACTAGGCCAACTAAAGGAACAAAAACGGAAGGTAAGTTTATCATAAAATGGCTACCTCAATTTTCTATTTGTACCTGTTCTTTTTTGTTTTTTTGTTAATTGTTAATTTAATATTTTTATTATTATTATATTGTAATTAAAGATAGTCTATAATTACTAGAATTAATTCATATAGACTTATACTAAGTATAGCTAAATCAACATATATGAATAGATAGGTAATAATTACATATTAAATATTATTATATATAATATATATTATTACTCTATATATTGAGTATACATAATATGAATAGATAGATAAAAATTAATATATATTATCTATACTCAATATATAGAGTATACATAATAAGTCATAATATATATATTAATAGAATAAAAAAAAAAACGAAAATTTTTATTAAGAATCATAAAGTACAAAATACAATAAAAATAATAAGAATAAATATCTTATTTAATTAATTCCTTTATCTTTCCAAAAAAAATGAATTCAATTCTTTTCTTTGAATTTTGACTCTAATTCTTATCTTTATTGGATTACAAGAAACTAAATAACTAACTACTTACTCGCGAAAAAAAACATTTCAGAGTCTGCTTTATTTTTCATTTTGAGTCAAAGGGACGAAACCGTGGAACTGAAATAACTCAGCTAGAACCTCCTTTAAAAGATTACGTGGTACGATTGAATCAAATAAGCCCTTTTGGAATAAAAATTCAGACGATTGTGAACCTTCGGGCACTTCCTTATTCAACGTTTGTTCAATTACTCTTTTACCCGCAAATGCAATGTAAGCATTTGGTTCAGCAATAATGATATCCCCCAACATGCCAAAACTAGCTGTCACCCCACCAGTAGTAGGAGATGTAAGTATTGGTACATAAAATAACTTTTGATTGATTTGATAATCATATAAAGCAGAAGATATTTTAGCCATTTGCATTAAGCTCAAACTTCCTTCTTGCATACGTGCTCCTCCGGACGCACATACTAAAACAAGAGGTAAACGTTGATTGGTAGCATATTCGATCAACCGGGTTATTTTCTCACCGACTACGGATCCCATACTTCCCCCCATAAACTGAAAATCCATAATACCTATTGCTAAAGGAATACCATTTAGTTGACCTGTGCCTGTTTGAACTGCCTCCATTAATCCTGTCCTTTTTTGATAAGAATCAAGACGATTTTTATAAGGTTCCTCTTCCGAATGAAATTCAATGGGATCCACAGAGACCATGTATTCATCCATAGGATTCCACGTACCTGGATCAATCAAAAGTTCGATTCTATCTGAACTACTTATTTTCAAATGATATCCGCAGTGTTCACAAATATTCATTTTTGATTTCAAAACTTTCTTATAATTTAATCCATAACAATTTTCGCATTCAATCCACAAATGTTTATATTTTTGCGTTTCCTCGAAATCTTTAGAACTTTCTAAATAACTAGCATTTGGATCATTCGTGCTAGTTATTATACTAGTACTCTTGCTTTCACCACTATTTCTGACCTTACCAAAAATGTAACTATTAAAATCACTGTCATTGTATTTGACACTATCACCTAAAATGTAACTATCAATACAGATTTGAGAATGAAGATAACTCTCAATGCAACTATTAATTTTATTATTCCAATTAGATTTTATATCATAAATGTAATGATCATTATTATTATTACTCTTAGAACCATTCTTCAAATAGCTAGAATTGTTAGAAATAGAGAAAAAACTTTCTGGTTCATTTAGAAAAGAATGATCATTGTCAATCTCCAAAATGTTATTTTCAATAGCAAAATATATGGAATAACTCTTCCTCTTACTATCCCTAACTAAAAAAGTTTTATCAGATAGTAAATTCCGTATGTTCCTGCCATCCACTAAATAATCAAAATTGCTGTAACTAGAATTAGCACTATTATGCCAACTTTGAATGTTTTTATCCATATACGTTTAAAATAGAGTTTTGTTCCTCTATTTAGATGAAAATATATACAAAAATAATAGATGAATAGTCATTCAATGAAACTTCATTGAGTGATTATCAATTTATTTTTTCATATATTATAACTTCTATCTATTATTTGTATTTTATTTTCATTTATTTGTAAGATAAAAAAAATCTATTTATTTTTATGGTTATAGAAAAGAAAACAACATTCTGTGAGTATGAAAAGAACAACAAATCAAAAAATAGGTATAAAAAATAGGTAGGTATTAGGTATGAATAAACGAACAGGGGGATCAAAGAGAAACGAGTTCTATAAATCTATGATAGAAGTTATTCTTATTAAAAACCTCTTCATTTTTGAATTTTGTTTGTTGATTAGGGCAAAGTTCCTGTAGGTTGAGCGCCTTGTTCAAGGACATTTAGAATAATGGGAATATTTCAATAGGTTTGATTTTTTATTGGATTATAAAAATCCACTTTCCGAATTAGACTATGGACGGTTTCCTTTTTTCTTATTCTTTTTTTTTTTCAAAATGTGGAGAAAGTTTTAAAATGGTATTTACGTCTTCCAAGATCCTTTAGCTTTTTCTTGAATCTTTGGGTTTATATCTTACTTCGGAGTTCTTTAATTGTTTCAAAAATGACAGCAACATACCACCCATTTTGTTTCTTTCAAATTACATGATCAATCCCTCTCCTATCCCCCAAACAATGAGTTCTAGTGCAACAGAGCAAACAATGTCGAGCCAAGAGCATCTCGATTTATCTAATTTATATAGATAAGATATAGAATATCTTTTCTTCTATTAGAAAGAATGGCGGATGTCAGAATCCACTGTGCTTTTTACCACATCGTTTAAAACGATGTTTGACCATACAATTCTTTTGAGTTAGATCTGGTATCTGGTATTTAATGGATTCTGAAATTGTGTGTAGTCATTTATTCAATCAATATGTTGAATATTTAAACTATTATCCACAATTATTACAATAAAAATATCATATAATAAGAATATAATAATAAGATAAGATTTGAATAAAAAAGACAAAAAAATGGAGTCGCTTATGAATCGACATCTACATATTCATAAGCTACTCACTTTAGATTAGAGACGAATGAGAAAAAAGGGGGAGTAATCTTTATTAAGATAGAAAATAAAATTTGTATCCAAATTAGTATATATCATGAATAAATAGAAATATGATCTGGGACGGAAGGATTCGAACCTCCGAATAACGGGACCAAAACCCGTTGCCTTACCGCTTGGCCACGCCCCATTTTCGATTCGACACTAATAAATACTATTATTGGTTCTTCGTCAATTCCAAGTCTAAAGTTATTCTATAGAATAATCTGATCTTATTTTATTAATAAATAAATATATTTATATATTTATTTATAAGAATAAGAAATATGAATTGAATATCCATATTTGAATTCTTTCTATTTCAATTATTCATTATTTTCTATTTTATTATTATATAGAAAATAGAAAGATATAGAATATAAAGATTAATCTATCTATCTATTTCATATATTCTGTCTTTATAATCTAATTTTTTAATATTGAATTCTTAATCGACTTGTATAATCAATTTAAATTATATTAAATTAATTAAATCATATAATATATATAATAATATAATTTAATAAATAATATATAATAAATAAAAAAAAAAAGCAAAAATACAATTCATTTTTTTAAAGAACAACATTTTTGTTATGCTTAATATCTTTAGCTTGGTCTGTATTTCTATTCACTCTGCCCTTTATTCAAGTAGTTTTTTCTTGGCGAAATTACCTGAAGCTTATGCTTTTTTGAATCCAATTGTAGATATTATGCCAGTAATACCCCTATTCTTTTTTCTCTTAGCTTTTGTTTGGCAAGCTGCTGTAAGTTTTCGATGAGATCTTTAATTTGAATTGAATAATGTCCTAAAAAACTTCAGAATTTATTCGAAAACAAAAATCCCACCATTTTATTTTAATATTTTATAAGATCAGATAAGTCTTACAGTGTGAATCCTTGATTCCAATATTGAAATTTTTTGTAATTATCGGTAATGGTTAGATAAAGGTTGGACTCTTACTACAAATCAATTTACTAATTTTTTTCTTTCCTCGAAATCACTGTATTTCTTAGAAACTTAGTATCAAAGGAAACATAATGTGAAATAGAAGAGAATCTATTCTCTTTCTCTGTCGTTTTTTTTTTTAATAATCTTGGAGATTTTGTAATGCTTACTCTAAAACTATTTGTTTACACGATAGTGATTTTCTTTGTTTCTCTTTTCATTTTCGGATTCCTATCTAACGATCCAGGACGTAATCCAGGACGTGAAGAATAAGAAAATCTTTTTTGTTTTATATTTTTTCCTTACTTGTGCTGGATTTAAAAATATTTTTCGTTTTTCTATCTATTTTACATCTTTAACTAGTCAAAACAATTAAACAAACTAGGAAGGAAAACAAAAAAAAAAAGAAGCTCCATCAGTTCAAAAGAAAAAAATGCCAAATCATCAATCAATGGAAAAGGAAAGAGAGGGATTCGAACCCTCGGTACAAAAATTCGTACAACGGATTAGCAATCCGACGCTTTAGTCCACTCAGCCATCTCTCCCCAATTCAAAAAATTGAATTATTATGTTTATTTTATGTCTGATAAACAAAAAGTAGGACTTGAAAAAAAAAGCCTTCTTTATATCTTATCTCTATTTTTTCTAT